AACTTTTATGATCTCTTCCCGAACCAAACATGAATCTTTCGATTCATTTGGCTCTCACGCTCTTTTTTTCTTTATTTTGCTTTTTTTTGCCATTTCCATATCCTTTTTTGTTAAGTAATGAGCCTATCCTCTATCTTCTTTCTCTTTTCTGTTTATATTTCAATATACCGAAACCCATATAAGACTAGATAAATATTAAGAGGACTCTTCTTCCTAGATAAAAATCTATCATGGTCAGCAAAGTTGTTTCTTTATTTCTATTTGCCCTTTAGTTAATAATTTCAATTTCATTAAGAAAAACTAACCAAATAAATGGAAAATGAAAATTAATAGAATTTTTTTTCTTCAAATCCAAAAAATTTCTCTTTTTTTATACATAGGTCGTCGATTCGGCATTGGATAAAAAAGGGCAGGGTGCCCCTTTTTCTAGTAAATAGTTCAAACCATTTTATCGATATGAGTGTTCTATATCAGATAAATTCTACATTAGTAATTTCCCGTTTAAAGCATTTAGGTACTAATACTAAATATAGTTGTAGAAAGAGTACCTCTTTTTGCCTGGACTTCAAGCAGTTTAGCTTTAACCGTGTTAATAGTCTCACATTATTGGTTTATAGAGAATCAAAGTTGATTTACCAATGAGTCGCGAAATGCTATGGTTCTTCCATATGATTTCTGAATTTATTCAGAAGTAATTCGTCGAGATCGTGCACTCTTTTCTTATTTATCCGAAAAATACTAAAAAATATTCTAAAGTGCAGCCGGATAGATCCAATCTATTCTTGAAATAGACAACTCGCACACACTCCCTTTCCAAAAAAAATCAAAACACCAACCACTACAGTTAGATTTATTAGATTTGTTGCTAAAATATCGGTATTAAGCCCGAAACTGCCAGCGGATGGCCAGTGAGCTAAAAAAACGAAAGAATGGGTTACATTTTTCATATGCTCTCCTCTTATAGATAGGACAAACAAAGAACAAAGTTTTTCGATCACTTACTTCGCTCGCCCTTTTTTGATCGGTTTTTTTAATGCAAATAGATTCAATCTAGTAATTTCTTTTAGATTAATTCTTAGGTCTTCTTTGACCTGTGAAAGACCTCCTTTGTTGAAATGCTCTGTTCCCAAAATTCCTAAAATAAAAGGAAAAAAACTTTCCGCTTTCCTAAACTAAGGACGGGAAGGAAGAAGGCGAGCATATCTTCTAAATTAATCATACTCAACTTAGCCCTTCCTGGGGTGGGATATTGTCTGTCCCGATAAATAGCTAATTCCAGCAGTAATAAATAGGAATAAATAAAATAAAGTATTGATATAATTGGAATTGCAGAAGCAAATACCCATTTAACTAAAAAAAGAAAAAAGTATCTAATCGAAAGAGCTTATTTTATTTGTTAGGATTAAACAAAAGGGTTCGCAAATAAAAGCGCTAGTGCCACAACTAGTCCATAAATTGTTAAAGCTTCCATAAAAGCTAGACTAAGCAATAAAGTACCTCGTATTTTACCTTCTGCTTCTGGCTGTCTCGCAATACCTTCTACAGCTTGTCCTGCAGCAGTACCTTGACCAACTCCAGGCCCAATAGAAGCAAGCCCTACGGCCAATCCAGCAGCAATAACAGAAGCAGCAGCAATTAGTGGATTCATGGTGAGTTCCTCGTGTCAAAAAAAAAAATGGTTAAGGATACAATCAACCAAGAAATTCTTACTTCTAAGCTCTATTGGGGAGAAGTATACTTCATAAGCTCTATCTATATTGGGGAGAAGTAACTAAAAAAGTACAAATTGAAATTAGAATTTCAATTGTCCGAACTACATAGAAGGGAATTCCATATCTCGGATTAGATAATGAATCTAACCTAGGAATATATAATACCCTATATACATCTTTTTCTTCTATTTTGTTTGCGTATTTTTCTATTGAATCGGATTCTAAAATAATTGCTTAACGCGGAAAACTGCACAAAAGATGACTCCACCCCACTTCTAGACATTAAGGATATATAGTATAGATCTAGTCTGACTCCACCCTCCCTCCTTACTATACTTTGACAATTCCATAATATAGTCTATTTTCTCTCCTACAACTCTAGGTTGTATATTCATACGCATTTCTAACTATTCTATTTTTTTTGCAACCAAGCGCATTATCTGGAACCATGCATGAATTGAGCTAAGCTGAAAAAACAAAAATACTATTTCCAAAACTAGTCAATTCAATGATGCCCCTCCATGGATTCACCTATATAGGCTGCGGCTAATGTTGCAAAAATAAGAGCTTGAATACCGCTTGTAAATAATCCAAGAAACATGACAGGTATAGGGACTACTAAGGGGACTAAAGAAACAAGAACAACAACGACTAATTCATCCGCTAATATATTCCCGAAAAGTCGAAAGCTAAGCGATAATGGTTTTGTGAAATCCTCTAGGATGTTAATTGGTAAAAGGATTGGGGTTGGTTTAATATATTTCTCGAAATAGCTCAATCCTTTTTTGCTAAGACCCGCATAAAAATATGCTGCTGACGTGAGTAAAGCTAAAGCAACAGTAGTATTTATATCATTCGTGGGCGCTGCTAATTCCCCATGAGGTAACTCTATAATTTTCCAAGGTAAAAGAGCACCCGACCAATTCGAAACAAAAATAAAAAGGAACATAGTTCCAATAAAGGGAACCCAGGGACCATATTCTTCTCCAATCTGAGTTTTGCTCAAGTCTCGAATAAACTCAAGGACATATTCAAAGAAATTCTGACCGTCGGTCGGGATGGTTTGTGGATTCCGAACAGCTATGACAACTGAACCTAACAAGATAGTAATTACGACCCAAGAAGTGATGAGTACTTGGGCATGAATTTGGAAACCTCCTATTTGCCAATAGAAGTGTTGGCCTACTTCTACACCCGATATATCGTATAACCCCTTGAGTGTTTTAATGGAACAAGGTATAATATTCATATTGTCCTCTGATAAAAATTGAACTTCAAAAAAGGAATTCTTTTGATTCAACCATCTCTTTCTCAACTCAGCAACTTGAAGTATTAATCTTATATTTAGGATACCAAGAAAGCACATCAGATCATAATATATATCAATACCCTCTAATATATATCAATATTCCCCTTCTTTTTTCTATGCAAAACAAAAAAGAATAGTAAGTGATTCCATAAATCTACGCAGTTGCCCAAGAATTCACTATTCTTCTTAATCAATGATTTCTTATATAGAGAGAACGGCCTTCACAAATAGCAAATACTAATTTGTTAAGAATCAATCGAATTGAAGTCATAGTGTCATCGTTGGCTGGAATCGATATATTCGCGAGATCCGGGTCGCAATTTGTATCGACTAAAGAAATAGTAGGAATCCCCAAAATGGCACATTCCCGAAGAGCTATATACTCTTTTTGCTGATCAAGGACGATCACAATGTCTGGCAATCTCGTCATATATTTGATCCCGCCGAGATATCTTTGCAAGGTGGATAATTTTCTCTTCAAGATTGCCACATCTCTTTTTGGGAGATGTTGGAATTTTCCCATTTTTTCTTCTGCTCTTAAATCTCTAAATTGAGAAAGTCTAGTTTTCGTAATCGACCAATTAGTTAACATACCACTGAACCACTTTTTATTAACATAATGACAACGAGCCCTTATTGCAGCTGATGCTACTAAATCCGTTGCTCTTTTTTTTGTGCCAACAATTAAGAAACTTTTTCCCTGACTTGCTGCATCAAAAACTAAATCACAACCTTCTGATAAAAAACGAGCCGTTCTAGCGAGATTTATAATATGAGTACCTTTACGCTTTGCCGAAATGTAAGGGGCCATTTTAGGATTCCATTTCTTAATACCATGACCAAAATGAACTCCTGCTTCTATCATCTCTTTCAAATTGATGTTCCAATATCTTCTTGTCATTTTTTCCACACTTCCTTTTGATTTTTTCTTTTTTTTTTTTCATCCTACCATTCCATTACGGAATTTTATTCTTTTTGAAGATTAAGAAAGATCCGAAATAGCTTGAAATAAATAATAATTGTTCCGAAGGAACCTTCCCTTCTACTCTACTGAGAGTTGGCCATTGATACATTGTATAAACATAACCTTAAATGTATTAACCGACTTCTTTATACTTAAGTCTAGTAAAGTAAAAAAATCTGCTTTATGTACCCTTAAATCGTATAAATGGGGGTAAATGGGGGTTCTGATGTCTCATAGAAATTGTTTGTTACGTCAGAATCTGAAGAAACTAATTCTGTATGGAGAAACAAAAAATCTCTCATTTCCGACGCGAATAGATTTTGTTTTTGAATTTCGAAATAAAGGTTCTTGTCTTGTGGGGAACGATGCACAAATTTTAGGAATCCGGTACCAACAGGTATAATCCCCCCCAGAACTACGTTTTCTTTCAACCCTTTCAACCAATCAATGCGACCTCGTAGGGCAGCTTTTGCTAAAACTCGAGCAGTTTCTTGAAAACTTGCTTCAGATATGAAACTTTGGGTATTCAGGGAAGCCCTTGTTATTCCCAATAAGATTGCCCGATAATAGATCGATTCATCCAAAGCTCGCCCTGCTCGTTCCGCTCGCAATAGTCCGATTAATTCCCCAGGTGAAAAAACATTAGACATTCCATCTTCGGAAACCCGCACTTTTGATGTTACTTGGCGTATAATAATTTCTATATGTCTATTATGAATTTGTACCCCTTGGGATCGATAAACCTTTTGGATTTTATTAACCAAAGAGATACGACTTTGAGCTATGGTTAGCTCAGCTCCAATCAAGAATCCCCAGGGGACCCCAAGAATTCTTGGTATACGCTCATTCCAATCCTCAATTCTCCTTTCGAGATTCGGGGATAATGAATCAATTGAACGCGCTTCAAAGATTTGTTCCACTTTTGGAAGACCTTGCGTTATGTCACTAGATCTCGATTTTTCATATATAAACGTAACTAACCTATCCCCCTTGTAAAGGATTTCTCCATAATGACCATTAACAGTTGCTCCTGTAGTGGCCAAATAAGGTTTAGCTGCTCTTATAACAAAGGAATCCATATTAACAATGAAAATTTGACCAGATTTTTTTATGTGCGATTTAAATAGACATACATTTTCAAAAATAAATTGTCCAAGGTGAATTATTGCTGATGTCTCTTCCCAAGAATCATGATGGACAAAGCGACAATTCAAAAGTAATGGATCCAACATTATGTTACTATCGAAATTCGAAATCCTTTGATTTTCATCTATTAAAGAGTATTTTAGTCCTTGAAGTACGTGGAAGGCTTGTTTCAAATTGGCAAGGAACAAATATTTTTTTAACAGGATCTTATTATACGTTAGTAAATAGTAAGATGAATAAAAATTCGATATACTAGGTACAATAACGCCTAAGGGTCCAAAAATTTCTTGAATAGGAATTCTAGGATTTAATTCTTTTATCGCATTGGGATGTTTTAAATTCTTGAATAAACCAATTCGAGAACAGTTGGATGCCGACAAAATCATCAAAGGTTGGTATTCTTTATTTCGATTCAACAATGTGCCAATAGCTTCTTGATGTTGGCTAAGTGATTCAATCTTCGCCTTGGAATAAAAGGAATTGATATTGGTGCGATCTAACCTATTATGGGGAATCGGTCCTGCACTTGTCCTATCATACCTTTTTCGTGTATATGAAATAGTAGACTTGACTAACTCAATTCTTAGGAAATCGCGAATAAGGTCATTTGCTCTTACCTCAACAAGGGAAGCACCAGCTTTCTCTTTTTCTTCTTGTTCCCAATTCACTACTAAGCAAGTTCTAACAAATTGACTATTTGTGTGATAAATTCTTTGAGTTAACTTGCTATTTTCATGAGAAATAAAATTGACAAGTCGAAGTTGGAGATTATCTTCTTCTTGCAAGAGATCCTGTGGGAAAAGTGTTGCTAAATTTCTCCCTTCGTCCATTTCATATGCGACTGCAGGGCGAACGAAAACAAAATACTTTTCCTTGCTCTTGAGAATTTTTTTTCGTTGAACATAGACCCAATTTTTCCTTTTTTTTGATTCCTTAGAATATTTTTTTTTTCTTTCTGGTGGTATCAAACAGCCACCTAATACCTTATCTGCTTCTTCAGGAAAATGAATATCTCCGGAAAATATTTTGAGTTCTGTATGGCTTTTTTTTCTCCTCACTCGGACCAGTCCGCCTAGTCGACTTCTTGTATTTTTTGTGAGTTGTGTATTCACTCCAATAATACTATTGTCAAGTACCTTTAGGTATGAAGATCTCGGCAAGATATGCAGTTCTTGAAGAATGAAAAAAAACCGATCCACTTCTTTTTGGTATTTTAGACTAAATTCTTTTGTTCCTCGATGCTCAATCAAACCCTCTTTTTTTAAGATAGAATCTTCCTCTGGACTATCGTATTCGTCCTCGGACTCTTCTTCTAAGTCTTCCTCTAAAGTCCCATATTTGTCCTCTGAGCTTTCCCCGGGGTTCCCATATTCGTCTTCTGAGTCTTCCTCTAGAGTTCCATATTCGCCCTCTCGGGTCCTATATTTGCTCTCTGGGCTTCCATATTCGTCTTCTGAGTCTTTCTCTAAAGTCCTATATTCGTTCTCTGGGTTCCCATATTCGTTCTCTGGGCTCCCATATTCGTCTTCTAGGGTTTCATATTCGTATTCGCCCTCTCGGGTCCTATATTCGTCTTCTAGGGTCTCATATTCGTCTTCTAAGTCTTCCTCTCGAGTCCTATATTCTTCCTCTAGGGTCCTATATCTAAATTTAACAATTCCCGAACCCTTTTTATCTTTTCTGTATTGTGGATCGTCAAAATAAGCAAAAATAGTATTTCTACGTAAAACACCCATAAAGGGTATTTCAATCGAAATCCCCAAACAGGATATTAGTTCTTTCTCTTGTTCTTGATGGTATTGTAATGGAATGACGAACCTATTTCTTCGCTTTTTTGCCAACAAATCCGAATTATCTTGAAAAATAGAAGGATAGATCAAATTCCAATGGCCATTGGCCACGATTCGACCCGACCTTGAATAATCAAAAATTTCCCTATCTTTTTTACCATAAGTATTCATTTGATCTTGATCCTTGTGGAGTGAAAAAGACGCTATACTGGATCTGCATATACTTACTGACAATATCCATAAATGGCTTGTTTTTGGTAATCGACGAAGATTACCATATTGATATTCGGGCGCATGGTAAACATCAGTACTCCAGTGCATTTCGCCGTCTGATTCGGAATAAATATGCTTTTGTACCTTTTCTTTAAAATGTAAAGTGGACGTTCCGGCACGAATCTCCGCAATTACTTGTTCGGATTTTACATATTGATCATTTTGCACTAGAATCAAGCTTTTTGAGGGAATACTCACACTATATAGAATATCCTGACTCTGAATAGTTACATGCAAGTCTATATAACATAGAAAAGCAGGCTGTCCATGGCGGGTACGTGTGGGGTGAACCAAATTTTCAGTGAATTGGATTTTTCCATTCGAAGGGGATCGTACAAGGTCGGCAGTACCCCCTGTGAATACTCCGCCAGTATGAAAAGTTCTTAATGTTAGTTGAGTCCCGGGCTCCCCAATTGATTGACCCGCAATAATACCTACGGCTTCTCCCAATTCTACGAGATCACTATGAGTAGGACTCCGGCCATAACATAATTGACAGATCCAAGAAGTGCTTCGGCAGGTAAAGGGGGTTCTAATATATATTGGTTGTGCTCGAAATGGTTGTGCTCGAAAGGCAGTTATGAATCGATTCACTAATCCAATTCCGATATCTTGATTTCGAGCGGCAATGCATCGTGAACCGATATATATATCGTCTGCTAATACACGACCAATTAGTGTTTGGGCAAAAAGTTTTTCCGTCATCCCATTTTGAGGACTCACAGAAATACCTCGGATAGTACCACAATCTCTTCTACGCACAAGAATATGTTGAACTACTTCAACAAGTCGACGTGTAAGATATCCAGCATCTGCTGTTCGTACAGCAGTATCTACAACCCCTTTGCGGGCTCCATAGCAGGAAATTATATATTCTGTCAAAGAAAGCCCCTCGCGTAAATTGCTTTGAATAGGTAAATCAATCATTTGTCCTTGAGGGTCTGCCATTAATCCTCTCATACCTACTAATTGGTGTACCTGAGATGCATTTCCTCTGGCTCCTGAAAAAGACATTAGATAGACTGGATTAGAAGGATCCGTTATCCGAAAATTCGAATTCATTTCTTGTTTCAAATATTCACTTGTCGCATACCATATCTCAACGGATTGGCGTAATTTTTCTACCGCGTGTATAGCCCCATAATAATAGTGTTTCTCCAAAAGAAAACTTTGTTGCTCTGCGTCTTGTACTAACCATCCCTTAGAGGGTATTGTTAAAAGATCCTCGATTCCTAACGAAATCGATGTAGTAGTGGCTTGATGGAAGCCCAGAGTCTTTAGTTGATCCAGTATATGGGATGTATATCCCATTCCGAAATGATCTATTAATCTGCTAATAAGTCGTTTCATACCAGTTCCGTCTATCTCTTTATTATGAAAGACCAGATTGGCCCGTTCCGCCATACATAAGTACCCCCTTTTCGGCTGAGTAGGATTCGACAATTGCTGAGTAGGATTCGACAATGGGCCTGAGTCAGTGATTCGAAAATTTAATTAACTTCATTTCCTTAATCTCAATCTGGATTCGCGTGGCAAAAATGATGATACTACGGAAATCGGAATGCCCCCCAAAAGGGGAGGGGCATCACCGAATCTAACTTCCTTGTTTAGATAATGTATGAATAGGCCTGACTAAATCCTTGTATGGCTTCCTCTATTTCTCTATAAAAAGAAATATGACCGAGAGTGGTTCGAATGTATATAGAACGAATTTCTTTTTTTCTATTTCCCACTATTAGATAGTGGGCATAAATCTCATGATAAGTCCCCAAAGATTCATATTGAACTTCAATTGGAACTTCTCTTGACCCAATGACGCGTTGATCCAGTTTCCATCGTAGCCACAAGGGACTCTCTAAACTGATTAGTTTCTGTCTATAAGCTCCCAGTGCATCATAAGAACTAGAAAAGTGGGGTTCTTTATCTTTCGTATACTTAGAATTATTATTATTGTAATTTACTTTTTGATTTGGATAGTTTTCGAAACTATTATATCTATTTGCACAAATACCTCGACGGTTTCCAATCGTTAATAGATAAAGCCCGATAAGCATGTCTTGGGTTGGTACGCAAATAGGATCTCCAATAGCGGGAGATAAGAGATTCATATGAGAAAACATAAGTAAACGGGCTTCCGCCTGAGCTTCCAAGGATAAAGGTAGATGAACAGCCATTTGATCCCCATCAAAGTCCGCATTGAAACCCTTACACACTAATGGGTGTAAAGAAATAGTACGCCCCTCTACTAAAGTGGGTTGAAAGGCCTGTATGCCTAATCTATGCAGGGTAGGTGCTCTATTTAATAGTACAGGATGTCCCCGCATAACTTCTTGAAGTATTTCCCATACAATGGGTTCCTTTTCCCAAATTTTCCTTTTAGCAATCCTGACATTAGAAGTAGCGCGTTTCGTGATTAAATCGCGAATTACAAATAGCTGAAAAAGCTTTATTGCTATCTCTAGAGGTAATCCACATTGATGTAATGAAAGCGAAGGACCCACAACAATGACAGAACGCCCCGAGTAATCGACCCGTTTCCCAAGCAGAGTCTCGCGAAACCTTCCCTCTTTACCTTCAATTACATCTGAAAGTGATTTGTATACTTTATTGTGACCATCCCTTATCGGTTGCCCGCGGGACCCACTATCAAGAAGTGTATCCACGGCTTCTTGTACCAATTTTTCCTGGCACATTACTAAATCTGCAGGCGCTAATTCACTTCTTTTTAATAGATAGGCAAGGTTGTTGTTCCGACGGATAACTCTCTTATAAAGTTCATTAATGTCCGAAGTCACTACTTTATCTCCAGACCTATAAACAATGGGTCTCAATTCGGGAGGAAGAACCGGTAATAAGCACAAAACCATCCATTCTGGTTCCACATTTGTTTGAATAAAATGTTTCGCCAATTGCATGCGTCTAATCAAAAAAACTTTTCTTATTCGTCTTTTTCTATCTTCCCATTCATCTCCACTATACCCCTCGTCTTCTAATTCCTTCCATTCGACCAAGGAATTCTCTATAATAATTCGCAAATCCAAATCTGCTAATTGTTCTCTAATAGCACCTGCTCCTGTCGCAATTTCCCGATTTCGAAATGTTGCAAAGCCTGGGGTAGAAAAAAAGGGAGAAATGCTGTGGTTACAGGATGAAATTTCCTCTTCGAATAAACCTCGTAATCGTAAAAAAGTAGGTTTTTTAGTGCTGGGCCTAGCAAAAGAGAAATCACCGTATACTAGGCCCTCCAACTTCTTAAGAGGTTTATCTAAAAGATTCGCGATATAACTAGGAAGACCTTTCAAATACCACACATGAGTCACGGGACATGCGAGTTTGATGTATCCCATTTGATATCTTCGTATCCGAGAATCCACAAATTCTACCCCGCACTTTTGGCAAAATCTCTCGTCTTCGTTTTCAGCTCCGCTCGCTCGAGAATTGCCACAAGCGCAAATTCCGCTTTTTATGGGTCCAAAGATTCTTTCGCAAAACAATCCATCTTTTTCTGGTTTATCGGTTTTATAATGAAAAGTAGAAGGCCTTGTGACTTCGCCAACGACTTCTCCATTAGGTAGGTTTTTGTTAGCCCAAGCCTTTATTTGTTGAGGGGAAACGAGTCCAATTTGAAGTTGTTGATGTTTATATTGGTCAATCATAAAATAGAAATAAGAAAAGAATTTATATTTATTCCGATCAAATCAAACTTCCTCCCTATTAACCTGGAAGTTCTTCTCAGATACAAGGAAATGATTCAGTTCTAGAGCCAAAGATCGTAGTTCTCGAACGAGCACTCGAAAAGATTCTGGAGGATCCTCGTGATTAGGTATTCGTTTTCCCCAGATCGTAGCATTAAGTATTTCTTGGCGAGCTATAAGATGGTCAGATTTATAAGTAAGTATCTCTTGTAAAATATGAGCAACACCAAATCCTTCTAAAGCCCAAACTTCCATTTCTCCTACTCGTTGTCCCCCTTGCTTGGCTCTTCCTCTAACGGGTTGTTGTGTAACAAGTGAGTAGGGCCCAGTAGAACGCCCATGAATTTTCTCATCAACTTGATGAATTAATTTTAAGATATAGGACTTCCCTATTAGAACAGGTTGTTCGAAGGGGTCTCCTGTTCTTCCATCAAATATTCTGCTTTTTCCCGGGTACTCGGGTTCAAATACCCATGGATTTTTTGTTTCTTTACTGGCTTCATATAATTCTGAAAACACAAGTTTTCTTGAAGCCTCTTGCTCATATCTCTCATCAAAGGGTGCTATTCTATAATGTTTCTTTAGCAGATCCCCCGCTAATCCGAGCGAGCTTTCAAATATTTGTCCCACATTCATTCGGGAGGGTACTCCTAAGGGATTGAAGACCATATCAACAGGTGTTCCATCTTGCAAATAGGGCATATCTTGCCTAGGCAAAATTTTGGAAATGATCCCCTTATTCCCATGTCTTCCGGCTACTTTATCCCCAACTTTGATTTCACGTTTCTGTAAAATATATACACGAACCGTTATGTCGAGGGGGTCCCTCTGGATCCATTTCACGTCGATAACGCGCCCTCTTCCACCTATAGGTAATTTGAGAGAAGTTTCTTTTGAAGTGGATACCTCAAGGCCAAATATGGCCCGTAATAATCCAGCTTCCGCGATATACGACGATTCACTCGCTATCTGAGGCGTTAATTTACCTACTAAAATATCACCTGTTTCTACCCAGGATCCCAACCTAACAACTCCATTTCTGTCCAAATTGCGGAGTAAATGTTCTTCTAGATGTGGTATTTCTTTAGTGATTTTTTCAGCAGAGCCTTGGCTTGTCGTATCCGTCTGAATTTCATATTTCCGGATGTGAAAAGAGGTATAAATATCCTCATATACCAAACGTTCGCTAATTAGTACTGCGTCTTCAAAATTGTAACCTTCCCATGGCATATAAGCTACTAATACGTTTTTTCCTAAAGCAAGTTCCCCCCCAACTGTAGCAGCTCCCTCTGCTAAAATTTGTCCTTTTTTAATGGATTTACCCTGTGGAACCCGGGGTTTTTGGTGCATACAAGTATTTTTGTTAGAGCGACGGTGGTTAACTAAAGGAATACTTATAGTCTTCCCACTACTTGATAAAAGGATCTTATGACTATCAGTAGAAACGATCTTTCCCTCGCGTTCGGCTATAATGGAAACCCTCGAATCTAGAGCTGTTTGGCGCTCCAATCCAGTTCCAACAATGCACTTCTCGGACCGAGAAAGGGGAACTGCTTGGCGCTGCATATTAGAACTCATTAAAGCCCGATTCGCATCATTGTGCTCAATAAAAGGAATGAGAGAACCTCCAATAGAAAAATATTGGAAAGGAAAAATACTTCTAACATGAATCTGTTCCCATGCAATAGTCAGGAATTCTTGACGGTATCTAGCTGGAACAACCTGCTCTTCCTGAATACCTTGATTCAAGGACAAAGAATTTCCTGCTGCTATCATATAATATTCATCTCTATTTGGTGATAGATAAACCACCTGTCTCGCTTTTTTTTTTTTTTCTTTCTCAGCAGATATTTCATAAAATGGACTCTCTATGGATCCCCACAAGTGATCAATTCTCGCATGAATTGCTAAGGATCCAGTAAGTCCAACATTGATTCCTTCGGACGTGTCAATTGGACAAATACGCCCATAGTGACTCGGATGAATATCTCGGCTCCGAAAACTTGCAGTTCTCCCGGTCAACCCTCCAGGACCTAAACAACTCACTTTTCGCCCATGAACAGTTTGTGTCAATGGATTCGTTTGATCAAAAACTTGAGATAACGGATATGTACCAAAAAAGGTCTCATAAGTAGTTATTAATAAAATCGAAGTTGAAGTTGGAGTTACCAAAGTTTGGGGAGTCGGTTTCGATTGACGTATGAATACTCTACGAATAGTTTTTTGAACTGCATGTTGTAAACGACCAAGAGCCAGTCCGAATTGATCTTGTAACAGATCCGCAACCGAACGAATACGTTTATTTTTCAAGTGATTCATATCGTCATCGTCAAGTATACCCGTTCCAAATTTCATTCCAATCAAATGATCCGTAGCGGCCAATACATCTCGTGGTAACAAAAATGTATTGTTCTGAGGTATATCAAGATTAAGTCTCCGATTCATATTTCGTCGACCAATCCTTCCTAATTCACATTTTTGTTGAAAAAATTTCTTTTGTAATTCCTCACATAAGGACTCCGAAAATACCAGGTCCCCACCTACACAAGCAAATTGTTGATAAAACTCCAAAATAGCTTTTTCTTTTGACTCAATCCTCTTCTTCTCCTTAGCATTCGGGAAAGACAAAAAAATTTCAGGGTAGGAAACGTTATCCAGAATTTCTCTTAGATTCGAACCCATAGCTGATGATAGAACTAGAATAGATATCTTTTGTTTTCTACTCACGCGAGCCCATATCCTTTCTTTTTTATCAATTGCTAATTCCGATCTTCCTCCCCAATCTGATATTATAGTCCCAGTGTAGATAGAAATTCCCTTATGGTCTAATTCCGAACGGTAGTAAATACCAGGACTTAGCAATATTTGATTGATCACAATTCGGTATATTCCATTTATAATAAAGGTTCCTAAGGAATTCATTATAGGAATGTTTCCAATAGAAATGGTTTGCTTTTGCACATCGAAACCAAAAATTAATCTCGCGGATACATATAATTCGGAAGAATAGGTGAGTGATTCATACACAGCATCCCTTTCTTTTATCGAGGGTTCTAGCAATTGATATCCTTTCGCAAATAATTGAAATGCAATTTCGTGATCTGGGTCTTTAATTGTTGGAAACTTGTCAAGTTCTTCTGCCAAGGCTTGATTAATGAACCTACAAAATCCCTCGAATTGGATCTGACTAAATCCGGGTATTGTGGACATTCCCTCGTTTCCATTCCGGAGCATCTTAATCTTAAGTTTCCTGTTTATCAAAGAAAAATTCCATTATCAGCTCACTCTTCATCAATCCCTATGGATTGATCTAGCAATCATGGAATCTATATTCTGTTTACTGAATCACATGAAATTCTAGGGAACTCCACATACGTATTTCATATATGTATTTCATACATATGAATAGAGACTATTTTGACGAAAGTTCGAGTTTTCCAGAGGAGGGGTACAAATGGAATGAAAATGAATTGATAAAACATTCCTAGAAAAAAATTCTGCTACTTATACTTTCATGATATTCTAATCAGATTGGATGGCAAAGATTTCTCATTTTATCTCCTTTCTATTATTAATGTAATAAAGCCCTAATATAATAAATACACTAGAAAGTTTGACTTTACTTCGATTTAGAATAGCGTGCTTACTTTAATCTCAAAAAATAATTTGAGGTTTTTTTTTTATTTCGGAGTAGTAGAATTGCTAGAAAATTTAGGATTTCCTTGTGAAATTCAAAATAAAGTAAGTCCCTTTTTTAAGTATATGCCAATCTAGTTATCGACCTCTACACATATCCATGCTTTTCTTTTATCGTAATTTCACTTGGATAGGCTAAGATAGTCAGGTTATACTCTATATCAGAGCAAATTTCCCTATTTTTATTCAAGATATTTAATGCTTTGAAAAATTAAAGCACGATTCCCCATAGACATATGTACATAAGGGGGATCTTTGGATAATAATGCTGTTCGGACCTGCAGTTTACCTATACACAGATTAGGCATAAAGCCATAATATTTTATTATGCCATTACAAGGAAGGGGGAGATAATACCTATTTAAGAGTCGTTCACTACTTAACGGTTCTAATTCGTTCTGAATTTTGCAGCCTGTGCCTAGAAATCCACTTTATTCTCCTTTTCCATCTTAATAGAAAGAAACAGAAAGTTTTATTGTATTAGCAGTATCCGTTTTATTTTAAGATAGAAGCTATCGAAGAGAATAATAGAAACAGGATCAAAAAAAGCAGGAATAAATTTTTTGAAAAAGATTGGAAAAAAGTAAGGGGAATTATATTCCAAATAAAAAAAAGGGGGTTTTTGTAAGAAAACGTGCACGAATACTTGCTCTTTTCTCGATTTTCGCTCGGATTTTTTGGCGGCATGGCCAAGCGGTAAGGCAGGGGACTGCAAATCCTTTATCCCCAGTTCAAATCTGGGTGCCGCCTGATCAATAAAATACTTAGGTTTATAGTACTGATCGAACTCGCGAAATTAGTACCCCGCATAAGTTTGGGCAAGAGAGTATAACCAGGCCTGCCGATACTGTGTTTTTAGAATGCATACCAGACCAGAGCATAGTTCTATCCTCAAACTAGGGTTTGCTTTGGCGTTAGTGGCCAAAAAAAAGGTTACCAATAGGGAAGGGATATTGATTCGATTTGAGAATTTAAAACTACGAGGATAAGATGTCAGAAATCTTGGTATCCAAAGAAAGGTTCCTAAGGTAAGGGGCATTCCTTTTTTTTCAATTTAAGATTTAAGAAGGGGCCCCACGAAGGAATATCAAGACTTCCTAATTATCATACATTATCGTACATCTTATTTTATCTATATACACTTTAAAGTAAGGACTACTTATTCTAGCGAGAATCAGATTAAACAGGCCGATCCTAAGTTAATTTAGGAGTTGTGTTGTGGATAAAGTCTCTTCATTCTTTCATAGAATGATAGAAAGCAGGGCTGTAGGGTTTAGGTCAAAAATAAATATAGGTAAGGTAGGTATCCAAAAAATATTTATTTGTCCATAATTTTATGGTATACTCGGGTGTCCTTTACTTATAAAAAAAAATAGAGTAACAAAAGGAATAAAAAATCTTCCGATTCCCGCTTCTTCTATTCAGTATTTAGGACATCATTCCCGTACTCTTTTTTAAGTAAAAGGGCTATGCTATGTATCATATTTATACTTAATGCTCTCTAATTCTACTGGAATTCCTATAAGAATAAGAATTTGTTAGGAGTAAATTCCTTGAACTGATTGATCCATAGCTTTAGCGTAGAATCCCTTTTTGACTCTGTACCCTTGATTCCACTATGATTATTGATCAATAGTAGAATAATTCCTTCATAGAAATAGGAGACATAATTTAGATGGATATAGTAAGTCTCGCTTGGGCTGCTTTAATGGTAGTCTTTACATTCTCTCTTTCACTAGTAGTATGGGGGAGGAGTGGACTCTAGGGATACTACTAATTGATTGAATAATCAAATTGTTGTATCAACTCTTTTCTTTAATTGATCATTTTGCATTAATCATTTTGTCAAACGTTATTCTTTAATCTTTTTTTTTTTTAGTTTTGTTTCACTCCGATAATATAATAGAAAGACTCTAAAGTGTCGTAGAAAAAACTATATGTAGTTCTTTCTACCACACTTTAAGATTCCAACCAGATCCTTTCATTTAAGACTTGGATTTTTTTTATTTAATCCCTTTTGCATTTCTTCAATGATTAATTGGAATTCCAATTAATCATTTTGGCTGACTGTTTTTACATAAATAATAAGTAAAAAAGCAGTAGGAATTAGAATGAACAGTGCAGTAGCAATAAATGCGAGAATATTGACTTCCATAACCTCTTTATTTTTTATTTTCACAATAACTCGGGATATAATCCCATGGGGAGGAAAAAGGGGTATCCTGTAAATTCAAGGGTAGAGCTTGCAGTCTGATAATACTGAATCAATTCAATATTATGAATATTGGATCTATCAAATCAATTCATAGTTGAGAGGGGAATACTATAACATAGGAAGACCCTTTATCCATATTAAGACCAAAATGGTTTTTTTTGATTGAATTAGGAATTCCCCCTTTTCTTTTTTAATCCTTTTCTCCTTTTTCTTTTCTATACCTCTAACCCATGATCTTTCTTAATCTTATCCAATTTCCCTTCCTTTTTATTATAGTTATACATACAATTATGTATGTATGTATTATATGACCAACTTTCTATGGGTCACATGGGCATCCAAATAAGCAGTAGAACTGACATGGGGAAAAGAGATCTTAAATAATAAGGGAATACTATTTATGTATGGATTCCGGTAAAATACCGGTATTCTATATTCTATATCATATGTGTGTCTTTCTTTATCGATCGGGAGTAGTGAAAAAAAAAATTCCTATACGCTTCCCCTCCCTCTTTAATGAGAGATGCAAAATAAAAAAGCGAAGTAAGGGTGCCTTATGGCTATGGGTATTTGATCTTGCTCCCTCCCCCTTTTTTCATGGAAAAAGGAAATAGGAATTTATCCATTCATTAAACCCTAGTTCGGGACTGACGGGGCTCGAACCCGCAGCTTCCGCCTTGACAGGGCGGTGCTCTGACCAATTGAACTACAATCCCCGCGGGATGTATGGCATACCTATTCTTAAATAGAAACATAAGAAGATTCGCTTCGTCTCCCCTACTCTAAGAAATAGACGAATCATATCCTACATACCTACATATTATATGCGGGTATAGTGAGAGCGATATACCTAGTATGTCGTACTTTTTTATCACTCCTTCAATAATGGATNACTCCTTCAATAAGAAAAACTCTTTTGTTTGTAAGAAAGGAATGAGAGAGATATGGGTTATAAATAAAATTTCTCCCTTTTTTCTTTATCTTTTATTTGTATAGATCAGATCAGACATTTTATTTTATGGAAGAAATACAAAAGGATTTAGTTCATATTCACGAAGTCCTAGATTTTTGGGCCGAGCTGGATTTGAACCAGCGTAGACATATTGTCAACGAATTTACAGTCCGTCCCCATTAACCGCTCGGGCATCGACCCAGGAAGAATTCATTCTAGGGTTTTTGATAATCTATGATTAACCTCCTTTCAAAATACTTCCTACCCCCAGGGGAAGTCGAATCCCCGCTGCCTCCTTGAAAGAGAGATGTCCTGAACCACTAGACGATAGGGGCATCACTAGACGATAAGGCCATATACAACCGCTCGTGATTATACTATAATCATATTATGAGCAGTTTTTTGGAATTGTCAATATACTCGAAAAGTATAACTAGATCCAAAGTAAAGAGTTTTTCCTACTTTTCTGTTATGTTTTCATCTAGGAGTTTTTTTAGTTGCTGATTAGATTAATTCATGGATCATCCCCTACTTTATTAGGGAAATTCATTTAAAGGGTATAGAATAAGAATGGATTACTAAATAGCAATTCTATATCCATATTAGTTTAGTTCAGTACAGGTAGTTTTTTGATTGATCTACGATGAAAAAGAGTCCAATTTCATTTCTTTTTTGCAATTTACATTTGGTGCTTTATTTAGTGTTCAGAACAAAAATGCATGCATCCCGCACTAAGTCATAAAATTCTATAAAAAATGGAGAAAGTTTCAAAAACAAAGAAAAAGATGACTTACGTCTTAACACGGCATTACTCTACCACTAATTTTAAAAGCCCTTTATCGGATTTGAACCGATGACTTATGCCTTACCATGGCATTACTCTACCACTGAGTTAAAAGGGCTTTTTATTTAATTCAAAAATTTGACACTTTGATTTCCCATTATGGGGCTACTGCATAATGTACATATTATATGTATAGATAGAGATATTATGTAGAGATTATATATGTATATATCGATATATAGAAATATAGAAGTTTAGTCATGGCGAGGTTCAAAATCTTGCGAGCTCAAAATATTGAGAAAATTAAGAAAAATAAGAAATAATAAAATATTTCATATTCTCTCTTATAACTTGCACAAAACTAAAGTATAGGTTTTTTTATATAATAAAATACGTGAAGAAAGAGAAAGAGTGGACACAATAAAAAAAACCATATCCTACATAACTTAACTCTTCCTGGTTCAGGGTTTTCTGTTTCCGAAGACTAGTAAAATAGACGGATTCTGGAACCCTAAGAATTAAATTACCCAATATGATTCGTGGAAGGAACATTTGGTAATGGTCTTGATCCTCTATGTTCTTTTTTTATGCGTTCTTAGTTCTATTTTGATTCTTTTAAACAAGAATCTAATAAAATAGAATTGAGTGAGTGGAAAAAAGGAGAGAGAGAGGAAAGTGGTAAATGGAGAGAATCGACTAAGCCGAGACTTTTAGGATCTTCTTTACATCAGGTAAATCCGTCGGTCCTGTCCGTTTTTTCTTTAACTGATGACTCTTTGTTTCTTACTTCTATCAAGCCATAGGGAAGGAAAGTCTAGGATGAATTTTAAAAAAGCATCTCACTCTTTCTCTACGACTGGTACTTAATGATAAGTGGGGTAAGGAAACATCTTCCATAATTTTTTTGTTTAGAATTGAACAAAAAAGAAAAGGAAAAAAGGAATTTATAGGGACAGTCTTATCCCCTAGTGTATATTGTAGGAATAATAAAAGTATTCCGTACAGCAGTCTGGCACACTTACGTCCTCGCAAAGTAAATAATGATCATTGTAGTTATAACCGTAGAATAGGATCCTAATCGAAATACATACATTTGGTTCAGACCCTATTGGCTAAGAAGAGATGGAATGTATTTTACAGACGAGAGTGGCTATCTAAATCCTAAATAAAGTAAAGGCCAGCGATCGAAATAGAAGTACCAACCGCTCAGTGTCATGAACCTTCTCCATCCAATGGATATCCTTGACAAAGGGTACTATTTATATCATAATCTACATGTAGCGGGTATAGTTTAGTGGTAAAAGTGTGATTCGTTCTATTAATAACGGAATTTGAAATGAGATACTTAAATCTTTAAGTTTTTTATATTCCGATGAAAACTTTAGTTCTTATAAAGGATTTAATCCTTTTCCTCTCAATAGCATATTGAGGAAGAATATAAATTCTCGCGATTTGTATCTAAAGACTAATTGAAATTGCATCCAAAATACAAATTAGATTAGGAGTACAGAGTCGCGAAGCATAATTTTGCATTGGAGTAATTATTCCCATTTTAAAAATATGAGTAAAGGATCTATGGATGAAGATACTAAAAAGTTTATTTCCAATCGTAACTAAATCTTCTTTTGTTAAAAAAGGAATAAGGAAGCCAAATAGCTAAAAAACGATAGTTTTGGTTTACTAGAACCATCAGCATATTGTTTCAGCTCGGTGGAAACCAAATTCTTTTCCTCGAGGATCTCTTGAATGAAATTAGGGAACGAAGTAAGTAGATTAGATAGATTTAGATCGAAGTTCTATTTCCTACTCTATAAGGATCATCTAGAAAGCGGAGAGCTTTGGTTCCATTCAAATAGAAAAGCTGACATAGATGTTAAGTGGTGAGAATATCCATAAAGGAGCCGAATGAAATCAAAATTTCATGTTCGGTTTTGAATTAGAGACGTTAAAAATAATAAACCAGCGTCGACTATAACCCCTAGCCTTCCAAGCTAACGATGCGGGTTCGATTCCCGCTACCCGCTCCATTCTTTATCTCTATAAAAATCAAAGGAGTATTCTTTTTGTCTAGACATGGTAAAGGCCTGTATTCAACCTTCTTTGTCAACCAGTTTTTGGTACTCTAGAGCGGAGTAGAGCAGTTTGGTAGCTCACGAGGCTCATAACCTTGAGGTCACGGGTTCGATTCCCGTCTCCGCACTTAGCAGTCTGTATAAAAGGACTCTTCTATTTCTCTAGATATGGTAGAGGGTTGGGTGGTATCCAACTTTTTTTATTCATTAGTTCCCGGCCCTAGAGGGAAAAATTGAGCAGTTTGCGAAGGCACTTGCCCCCAGAACGCGCAAGGCTCCTCCCAACTCTGCGTAAAAGAAAAATGAAAGAAAGGCACAGTCTACTTCTCCCTTCCCTTTAAAAGAAGTTTGCGAGTTCTTTGTCTCAGTGAATACCCGATTTACGGAGCCCTTTCCGGCTCCGTAGCGTCCCCCTTTTTTGAGTGGGATGCAAAGGAAGGATAAGATAGTAAGGGATACTGTACTAGACTAACACCTACTTAAATACTTAAGTGAATATAAATAAGTAGTTAAACAGTAAACTAGACTAAATTTTTTATCATAGTACTTTACTAAAACTAAATTAAGGGGGCGAGCGGCGGGAATCGAACCCGTATCTTCTCCTTGGCAAGGAGATGTTTTACCATTGAACTACGCTCGCTACGCTATATATTTTATAGCGTATATCCGCTTGGGTCGACCGTCTATGTCTGGGTCGACCGTTTCGTTTCATTTTCTATTATATTAGAGTTTTCCTTTTTTTATTGTCTGTCAATGAATATTCTAAAATGAATATTCTAATGGGAATGGAATTTCATAATACTGAAAGAGAAGAGGTAGCAATTCGGAACGCAAATTGCGTTTTAATTTTAATACGTCTCACTATTCGAATGTTTTCGAAGAAATGCCCTTTTTATTTATTTTGTACCTGGCTACTAAATACTAAACAAATTTAAGAAATGAGAGAATTCAGAATAGCTACGAGAAAGACTAGCCCAATCCATAATGATGTACCGGAAAATACAACGTTTTTATTATTTGACCAACCATCAGGAGAAGCAAATACAAGGGGTACACTAATTACTAAGACTGAGGAAGTCGCAATTAATGCAAAAACAGCTAATTGGAAAGCAATAGTCATATTTCTAATCCTCCAAGCTACCATCAAATAAAGTTGACTACATATTTGATCCCTCACTTAATCAAAATTGTAAAAAAATACAAGAAGTAGGAGGGGTTTAATCATGAATCCATTGATTCTTCTCTTTAATTAAAACTTATTTTTACTTATCCGCTTTTTTTATTTGGATATGGCGGTGAGGAGAGGGGATTTAGTCTTTATTTCACAAATTTCACAAGCGGGTATATAGGATCATATATCCGGGTATACAGTATACAGAGATATGTCTAAAAGGGACTTGCATCTGAGATCTTTCTAGAGGTTAGTAGATCTTTTTATATGGCTATGTTCTATTTGTAGGAGTAAAATAGGGATTAGGCTGTGGAGAGATGGCTGAGTGGTTGATAGCTCCGGTCTTGAAAACCGGTATAGTTCTAGGAACTATCGAGGGTTCGAATCCCTCTCTCTCCTTTTGCTTATTGAATATGTTTGTTTCTTTAATTTTTTTTCTTTATTCTGTCCCTTATCTTTCTTTCATAAAAAGGAATGAATGGCTCGGCTAGATGGAATAACCGAGCCAGAACAGAAAAAAAAGAAAACATTAGTTCGAACAGGTATAAATAAGAAAATCTTAGTTAAGAGGGTTCATGTAAAGAACAGGTTCCAAATCACGATCGATCCCCTTTTCAAAACCTGCAGCAGCAGCTCGGGCTCTTCCTGCATGCCACAAATGGCCCACAAAAAAGAAGAATCCTAGAACAAAATGAGAAGTCGATAACCAACTTCTAGGAGAGACATAATTAACTGCATTGATCTCGGTAGCTACGCCACCTACAGAATTTAAAGAGCCTAAAGGAGCGTGGGTCATATATTCTGCTGAACGTCGTTCTTGCCAAGGTTGTATGTCTTTTTTCAACCTACTCAAGTCCAAACCGTTGGGGCCCCTTAGAGGTTCTAACCATGGAGCGCGAAGGTCCCAAAAACGCATAGTTTCCCCTCCAAAGATAACCTCCCCAGTTGGGGAACGCATTAGATATTTACCTAAACCTGTGGGTCCTTGAGCGGATCCAACATTAGCTCCAAGACGCTGGTCTCTAACTAGAAAAGTAAATGCTTGAGCTTGAGAAGCTTCTGGCCCGGTGGGTCCATAAAACTCACTCGGATAAGCCGTATTATTGAACCATACAAAACAACAAGCGATAAAACCAAAGAGAGATAAAGCAGCTAAACTATAAGACAAGTAAGCTTCTCCAGACCATACAAATGCACGGCGAGCCCATGCGAAGGGTTTGGTTAAGATATGCCAAATTCCGCCAAATACACAAATGAAGCCCAACCATACATGCCCACCAATTATATCTTCTAAATCATCCACACTAACAATCCACCCTTCTCCCCCAAAAGGAGATTTTAGTAAATAACCAAATATAACATTGGGGCTAAGGGTCAAATTGGTAATTTTTCTTACATCTCCCCCCCCAGGGGCCCAGGTATCATATACACCGCCAAAATAAAGAGCCTTGAGTACTAGAAGAAAAGCACCTAGACCTAACAAAATTAGGTGAATACCCAAAATTGTAGTCATTTTATTTCTATCTTTCCATACATAACCAAAAAATGGAAAAGATTCTTCAAGAGTCTCGGGTCCCAGAAGCGCGTGATAAATGCCACCGAAACCTAAGACTGCGGAGGAAATTAGGTGAAGTACTCCAGATACAAAGTATGGAAAAGTATCTAGAACTTCTCCCCCTGGCCCTACTCCCCAACCTAGAGTAGCTAAGTGTGGAAGTAAAATTAACCCTTGTTCATACATGGGCTTTTCTGGTACGAAATGAGCCACTTCAAATAGGTTCATTGCTCCGGCCCAGAATACGATTAATCCGGCATGGGCTACGTGAGCTCCAAGTAGCTTACCGGACAAATTGATAAGTCTGGCATTCCCAGCCCACCAAGCAAAGCCGGTGGTTTCTTGGTCACGACCAGCTAAAACGAAAGTTCCATTAAAGAGCGTTTCCACGTGGTAGAACCTCCTCAGGGAATATAAGATTTTCATGAGGCTGATCCTGAGCTGCCATCCAAGCACGAATACCCTCGTTTAAAAGAATATTTTTGGTGTAGAAAGTCTCAAATTCAGGATCTTCCGCTGCACGGATTTCCTGGGAAACAAAGTCATAGGCACGTAAGTTCAGAGCCAGGCCAACTACGCCAATAGCACTCATCCATAAACCGGTGACGGGTACAAATAGCATAAAGAAATGTAACCAACGTTTATTGGAAAAAGCAACACCAAAGATTTGGGACCAAAAGCGGTTAGCAGTAACCATTGAATAAGTTTCTTCAGCTTGAGTTGGGTTAAAAGCGCGGAAGGTATTTGCACCATCACCGTCCTCAAATAGAGTGTTTTCTACAGTCGCTCCATGAATAGCGCATAGCAGAGCCGCACCTAATACTCCGGCAACTCCCATCATATGAAATGGGTTCAACGTCCAATTATGAAATCCTTGGAAGAAAAGGATGAATCGAAATATTGCTGCTACCCCAAAACTCGGCGCAAAGAACCAACCGGATTGCCCCAGTGGATAAATAAGGAATACAGAAACAAAAACCGCGATTGGACCAGAGAATGAGATTGCATTATAAGGCCGCAATTGAACAGACCGAGCAAGTTCAAATTGGCGTAACATGAAACCTATTAGTGCAAAAGCCCCGTGGAGAGCTACAAAAGTCCATAGACCGCCTAATTGACACCAACGAGTAAAATCTCCTTGTGCTTCCGGCCCCCATAGTAGCAACAAAGAGTGTGCTAAACTATTGGCAGGGGTAGAAACTGCTGCGGTTAAGAAATTACAACCTTCCAAATAGGAACTAGCCAATCCATGGGTATACCAAGAAGTTACAAAAGTTGTCCCTGTAAACCAACCCCCTAAAGCGAAATAAGCACAAGGAAAGAGCAATAGGCCGGACCATCCTACAAAAACGAATCGGTCCCTTCGTAACCAGTCATCCATAGTATCAAATAGATCATTTTCTTCTTTAGGAACTCTACCAAGGGCTATAGTCATAGTGATCCTCCTATTCAATTACTTCAACCATTTCCGAGCACCTCCTGTCACTTCCAAGGCATATGATAGTTTTCTTATCTGTGGACGATTTGTTTCTCGTTCAATGCCCTTTTTCAATGGTCTCGAAGATAGAAATTTTTTATTTTTCTCTATGGAGTCACAACCGAGGTCGTGGTAAATCCATGAATTTGATTCGGTTTGTTTTTCTTATACTTTATACTATAGAAATCAACATTTCAATTCAGCATTATTCCATGACCCCTAGCTTTAAAAGCCTATCTTTTAAGGGAAAAATGAAAATAAAAGTAACCCTTCTATTCTCGTTTCCTCTCTATTTCATGGGTGGAAGAACAAAAATAGAGGATTCTTAAAAAAAATGGATTTTCGAAATCTATTTTTATGTGTAGCGGAAAGGGGTTGCGATTTCTTCTTATTCCTATAGAACATCTAGTAACAAGAATATGAAATCGTAAATAACAAAAAATTCTTGTCTTGCGCGGTCTAAGTTTAAGGAAATACAAAAAATTCGCTTATACAATTTCATCTACATCGAATTTATATATCAGAATAGCGGATAGAGGCAGCATTCAAGGAGTCAGATCTACTTACTTTATGGTTCTTTCCAATTTTATGTTGGGTTTGATAAGAACCCTTTTTGCTTTCTTGATAAATAATCGACAAAAAAAGCGTTTTTTCTTTTTTATATAACCTGCTTGTTTTATTATAACAAGTCCTATAGAGAAATGCCCGCTAAAGAGAAAATCTATCTGATTCTCTCTCGGCCAATATCAATTTTTAGAAAGAAAAAACAACAATTTGCTTCTTTTTTTATTAACATTAAGAAAAAAGAATATAACTAAAATGGAATTGGCAATATAATTTTTATATCCTTTTGAAAGAAAAAAAAGGTTTTTTGCAATCATTATTTCTTGTCTCTATCATATCACGGAAACCTTTGGATTTGGAACGGGGAGAGATGGCTGAGTGGACTAAAGCGGCGGATTGCTAATCCGTTGTACAATTTTTTTGTACCGAGGGTTCGAATCCCTCTCTTTCCGCTCCCTCGGATCATTTGGGACTTTCAAATTGGAAAGAATTCTGACCCCCGGATTTTCTCATAGATAAATGTACGAAACAAATCCAATTTGTAAGAAAAAATTCAAAAAAAAATGGAATTTTTACTCCTCGCGCCCAGGATTCCGTCCTGGGTCATTAGATAAGAATCCAAAGATAAAGAGGGAAACAAAGAATATCACTACTGTATAAACAAAAAGTTTGAGAGTAAGCATTACATAATCTCCAAGATTTTTTTTTAAGGAATAGATTACCTGTTTTTCCTTACCACACGGATCCACTAGGATAGATTTTGTTTATTTTGATACCTAAAAATGCAAAAATGAATGAATTCTTGCAATTTTTTTCAAGAATTCATTTATAATAAGTACTCTTATCAATATCAAAATAGGGTTAGGTATTGTGTAGGTACCTGCTCAACGTAAGTGCAGAAGGGTAGAAAGGCTGATCCAAATTTATTGCTGCAGCTATCTATTCAATGTGGAAGAATTTTCATTTTAGAATCGAAGGTTCATAATATAAAAATATAAAAGTTCTCCGCTTTTACCCATTTTTATAATTTTTTGGAATTAATACATAATTTAATTTAGCAGGCAGAGTACTAAAGATTTCATCGAAAACTTACAGCAGCTTGCCAAACAAAGGCTAATAGAAAAAAGAATAGAGGTATGACAGGCATAACATCCACGATTGGGTTGAAAATAGCATAAGCTTCGGGCAATTTGGCAAAGAAAAAACTAGTAGTCGGATAAAGAATAGAATTAAAACAGATACAGGTTAAACTAAGTATATTAGGCATAACAAGCATTTCATTCTTGTAGAGTAAATAATTGGATTTTGATTGAGTTATTTTTATAAGGGAAATAAGGAAAAGGCAGATTCTAAATCTTTTTTCTTCGGACTTTCCCAAACACAAAATACCTCCTTGTATTTGCACTCTCAAATGAGAGTGGAATAAATTCGACTTTCATATAATATCTTAATAGAATTCCATGTAATGATCAATGCATTTTTTTGATTCTATATTATCTGCATGTCTAGAATACTAGCAAGAGAATATCCCTCATTTTTTATGTAATTGAAATGGGATTGACGAATAACAAATAAACATAATACTGTTTATTAGTGTCGCATAAAACCCGAAATGGGGCGTGGCCAAGTGGTAAGGCAGCGGGTTTTGGTCCCGTTACTCGGAGGTTCGAATCCTTCCGTCCCAGATTGTTTTGGATAGTACTCTACATGAGACAAAAGTTTATTAAAGAGAATAATGATATCTTATGAACTCTTAGATTAGATGCATTTCTAAGCATTCATTTTCTTTCTCAGAAAACATAATCAAGTCTTAAGTCCAGTCAAATTGAATATCTTTATTTTATGAAAAAATTGTGTCTATCAGGCACATTCAGGATATGCCTACGCTATTTACTTAGTCATATTTTTTTCTTACTTTATTTTTGTATTCGAGTCGAAGAAGTATGGAAGTACGAGAATTCTATAACTACCAAAAACTTTCAATCTTTTCATTGGAAAACTTTTTTTAGTTATATAGTTAATTTTTTTTGTTACGTAAAAAATATATTGCTAATCTAATTCTAATATAGTAATTAAATGAATTAGTAATTCATTTAATTAAACTTTTTTGGAGGTTGATAGTTTA